GAAATCTATTAAATCTAGATTATAATATTATATAAATATATAATAACAAATTACTAAAAAGATTAATAAAAAAAAGAAAATATACGAAGAAATTCGTCCACCCCCCACATATTTGATAGCTTCTCCCATAAAAAAACTTGAAATACCAACTCCATTTGGAATTCCATCAATTATTTGTCTATCAAAAAAATAATTGAATTTAGCTAACTTTCTTACACTCCCAATTAAAGATACTTCAAAAAAAGCATCTATATAACCACGATTATATGACCAATCATATATAATATTGATTATCTTATCAGGAATAATTTTTTTAGTAACACTTTTTTGAAATAAATTCAATACGTTCAAGTTTTGTAAAGAAGAAAAAACAGGTTTATAGAGAAAAGACGCTATCAATATTCCGAAAAAAGCTATACTCACCGAAAAAGTTGCATTTTTAAAAAATTCATACCAATCGACAGAATTCTTTGAATTTTGATGTAAAAGGTCTATAGACGGAATTAACAATTTGGATAAGATATCCAAATCTATTCCATCTTGGCTGAAAGAAATTCCAATGGACCCAACGAAGAAAGTAAATAATACTAATACAAGCATAGAAAATAGCATGGTATTGTCAGATTCATGAGGATAAAAAAAAGGAATGTTTTTAGTACCAAAATAGGTACTCTCAACAAAAAGACGTTTTATGCTTTTGAAATTTCGATTAATTGTATTTGAATATTTCCTCTTCCGAAAAAAAGAAGTCCTTTCATTATTATTCATTGTTAATAAACCTAATAAATGAATTTTCTTTTTTAATTTCTTTTTTCCTTCTTTGCCCCATAAAGATATTGAATAGAATGAACTATTTTTCTTTCCGTTGAAATTTTGAAAATGAACGTTTAAATATCCTTCAAAAACTAGTAAATAGATTCGAAACATATAAAATGCAGTTAATCCTGCTGTGGAACAAGCTATTATTGCGAAAATCGGTGAATACAACCAACTATCATTAAGAATCTCATCCTTGGACCAAAAACAAGCAAAAGGTGGAATACCACAAAGAGAAAGTGTACCTATTAAAAAAGCGGTTTTTGTAATTGGCGCATGTTTTGTTAAACCGCCCATAAGAACCATATTTTGACTTTTATCTGGAGAATATCCAACAATTGCTTCCATTGAATGGATAATGGATCCAGATCCTAAAAACAACAATGCTTTTGAATAAGCATGAGTAATCAAATGAAATAAAGCGGCTCGATAAGAGCCCATACCTAAAGCTAACATCATATAACCCAATTGAGACATTGTAGAATAGGCCAAATTTTTCTTAATATCTTTTTGAGCAATAGCTAAAGTTGCTCCTAATACTACTGTTATTATACCTATCAAAGCTATTCCACTCATTATGAAGGGTATAACTGTGAAAAGGGGAAGAAGCCGAGCTACAAGAAAAATTCCTGCTGCTACCATAGTAGCAGCGTGTATAAGAGCCGAAATAGGGGTCGGCCCTTCCATAGCATCCGGTAACCAGACATGAAGAGGGAATTGGGCAGATTTCGCAACTGATCCACAAAATAATAAGAGGGCGCAGAAAGTAACAAAAAAAATATTAACCTCATTCTTATAAATCAAGTTATTAAATATTTGAAATAAATCCCGAAATTCCAAACTACCCGTTATCCAATAAAGACCTAAAATTCCTAATAATAAACCAAAATCCCCTACACGATTAGTTACAAATGCTTTTTGACAAGCCTTTGCCGCAATAGGACGTGTAAACCAAAAACCTATTAATAGATAAGAACACATTCCAACCAATTCCCAAAAAATATAAACTTGTATCAAATTGGAACTTGTAACTAATCCCAACATTGAAGTATTAAAAAAACTCAGATAAGTAAAAAATCTCAAATATCCTTGATCATGAGACATATAATTATCACTATAAAAAAGAACCAGAATACCAACAGTAGTGATTAATATTGACATAATAGAAGTAAGTGAATCGAACAAGTAGCCAAACTCTAAAGAAATATCATTATTAATAGTCCAAGACCATACATATTGATAGATTGAACTGTTCTGGATTTGATGAATAGATAGATCGATCGAAAAAATCATAACTATTATTAACAATAAAATACTAGGAAAAGCCCACATACGGCGAAGATTTTTTGTTGCCGTGGGAAAAAGTAGAAGTCCTACCCCTATTAAAATAGGAACTGGAAGTGGGAGGAAAGGTATGATCCATGAAAATTGATGTGTATATTCCATACAAAAAAAAATAAAGAATAAAAAATATTTGGATTCTTAATGAATTTTCTTTCTTATTCGTTTGTTTTATCTCTTTTGTAAAGGGTTCGGTTAATAAAATAAAAAAGTGGATATATAAATAGAATTTGAGATTTTTTTTTAATTATTCTGAATCGTTGCACAATACTTCCAATATCCCAAAGTACAAAGTAAAAATAGACCAATAACCAAATTAAATTCGAATATATATATCTTATTATTTTATATTAAGAATTAAGAAATATTAATTCCTATTTAGAATTACTATAGTTAGTAATAATATTTTATATTAAGAAATATTAAATTACTATAAATAAAAAATTATATATATTAAATAAAAAATTATATATATTATAATAAAAATAAATAAAAACGAAATTTGTAAAATTAAAATTATTATCTATAGACTGAGGATAAATAATTACACCAAAACTAAGAACATTCGTTTCTTTTGCTATATGAATGAATCAGAAAAAACATATGAAATGACCCGATCAAATAATCTTATTATTATTCAGAAACATTAGTTCATTTTTGAACTAATTGATACATTAAAATTACATTACAATAAAAGGAGATCTAGATATATATGTTTGTAAATATTTTGAAAAGGTTTCTAATATTCAATGTTTTTACTTTAGATAGAAATAAAAAAAATAGGAAGGATAGCTAAGACGACATATGGCTAATTAAAGAATATTTCGTTTTCATTTACAGAACAAATCAAATGTCTTTCACATCAAACTATAGCAATAAAAAAATTATCTTAATTATATGGCAGTTCCAAAAAAGCGCACTTCTAGATCAAAAAAAAAAATTCGTAAGAATTTTTGGAAAAAAAAGGGATATTGGACAGCATTGAAAGCCTTTTCATTAGCGCAATCCATTTTGACAGGGAACTCAAAAAGTTTTTTTTGTAACAAATAAAAATGTTGCACTAATCTGAATTAGCTCGATTCAAAGAGTATTCTTTAATATTCTTTATTATTAGTATAATAATAAAGAATATAAGAATATTTAATATTGACCATATATTTAGCATATATTATAATATATATGCTAAATATATAATCTAAATTTTTTAGAATGTAGTGTAATAATAGATATAGAAATTAACGTTAAGGATTTCATTGAAAAAAAGGAAATGCATTTCTTTAGAGTCATAAAATTAATGAAATAATTAAAAAATGAGTGATAAACAACTACAACAAAATGTTTTTTTCATTCATTCCTAGATTGAAGTAAGAACTATCTAGTTTCAGTTTCAACAGTGCTTTTTTTGAATTCGAAAAAGTGTAAACTACGAAAAACCCATTCTCTGTTGTTAAATTTGAAAACTAACACTGGAAATGAAAAAAAAAACAAGAATACAACTTAACTTCGTATTAAAATCGAAACGTTCTATTTTTTTTTTTTGAATATTTTTTCGATTTTATTACTATACTTCTATAGTTAATATGAACTTATAGTATAGAATTAGAATAATAATAGAATTCTTCAAATTTTTTAATGTTTAGTAAAAAAATGTATTAAATTAATATTCAAATTCCACGTTAATTTATTCTTTTAATCTCGACGATTGACTAATGAATCGGTTATTATGATTTCGAGTAAGCCGCTATGGTGAAATTGGTAGACACGCTGCTCTTAGGAAGCAGTGCTAGAGCATCTCGGTTCGAGTCCGAGTAGCGGCATGGCATCCTATATCTCTATTCTAAAAGAATAAGTCCTATAATGAATTCAATTCCCGATTCCTATCCTAGTATTTATACCTTTTTTATTTTCATTTTAGATATTTATTTTCATTATATATATATGATATTTTCAACTTTAGAGCATATATTAACTCATATATCGTTTTCGGTCATATCTATTGTAATTTCAATTCATTTAATAACCTTATTAGTCAATGAAATCGTAGGATTATATGATTTGTCCAAAAAAGCCATGACAATAACTTTTTTCTGTGTAACGGGATTGTTAATTACTCGTTGGTTTTTTTCGGGCCATTTACCTTTTAGTGATTTATATGAATCCTTAATCTTTCTTTCATGGGGTTTTTCTATTTTTCATATGGTTCCTTTTTTTAAAAAGGATAAAAACCTTTTAAGTACAATAATAGCACCAAGTGTTATTTTTACCCAAGGCTTTGCTACTTCAGGTCTTTTAACCAAAATGCATCAATCCGTAATATTAGTACCCGCTCTACAATCCCATTGGCTAATGATGCACGTCAGTATGATGATATTCGGATATGCAGCTCTTTTATGTGGATCATTATTATCAGTGGCTATTTTAGTCATTACGTTTCAAGAAGTAATCCAAATTCTTGGTAAAAGCAAGAATTTGTATTCTTTAAATAAATCATTTGATTTTGCTGAAATAAAATATATTAATATGAATGAAAGAAAGAATGTTTTACGAACAACTTCTTCTTTTAGAAATTATTACAGGTCTCAATTTATTCAACAATTGGATCGTTGGGGTTATCGTATTATTAGTCTAGGTTTTCTCTTTTTAACAATAGGTATTCTTTCAGGAGCAGTATGGGCTAACGAGGCATGGGGATCATATTGGAATTGGGATCCAAAGGAAACTTGGGCCTTTATTACGTGGACCATATTCGCGATTTATTTACATACTAGAAAAAATAAAAAATTAGAAGGTGTAAATTCTTCAATAGTGGCCTCTATAGGATTTCTTATAATTTGGGTATGTTATTTGGGGATCAATCTATTAGGAATAGGACTACATAGTTATGGTTCATTTATATCTAATTGAATTAAAAAAATGAGTAACGAACTTAACCTGAGAAATAAAAATATGGAAAGCATATATATATACTTTCCATAAATTAAACTTCCCAAAAATCGTCGAGAACCCTTTCAATCATTACATTACTTGATTTTAAGGGTTCTCACAAACAACAAACATATTCGATTACAATTCAATTTTTTTGTTAAGTTAATCTAACATAAAAATCTTTGTCCAAAGGTTTTTTTCTCTTTTTTATTTATTTTATTGGTTTTGTTTTATTCATTTATTCAAGAAAACTATCTATCAAAAATTAGATAGAATAGCTTCAACTTTCTCAACCGAGAATGAGAAAATGAAATCTGGATAAATACCAATACCTAGTACGGGTATAAGGATAGAAATAGAAATAAATAATTCTCTCGGCCCAGAATCAAAAAAATAAGAGTTTGGTGTATTAAAAAACTTGTATCCATAGAACATCTGCCGTAAGATAGATAATAAATAAATAGGAGTTAATATCATTCCAATTGCTGTTACAAAAGTAATTAGTATTTTCATCATGAAAAGATATTTTTGACTAGTAATTATTCCAAAAAAAACTATCAATTCTGCAACAAAACCGCTCATGCCCGGTAATGCAAGAGAAGCCATCGATAAGATAGTAAAAATCGTGAATATTTTTGGCATTGGGATAGCCATTCCGCCCATTTCGTCAAGATTAAGAAGACGTAGTCTATCATAACTAGTTCCTGCCAAGAAAAAAAGCGCAGCGCCAATAAATCCATGAGATATTATTTGTAAAATGGCCCCGTTGAGCCCAGTATCACTTATGGAACCAATTCCTATAATAAGGAAACCCATATGAGATACCGAGGAATAAGCTATTCTTTTTTTTAAATTACGTTGACCAAAAGATGTTGAAGCAGCATAGATTATTTGAATAGAACCCAATATCATTAACCAGGGGCAAAATATGGAATGAGCATGGGAAAATAATTCCATATTAATTCGAACCAACCCATATGCTCCCATTTTTAATAAGATTCCGGCTAAAAGCATACAAGTGCTGTAATGTGCCTCTCCGTGGGTATCTGGTAACCATGTATGTAAGGGTATAATCGGCGATTTGACAGCAAAAGCAATAAGAAATGCCATATAGAATATTATTTCTAGCGCCACAGGATACGATTGATTAGTTAATGTTTCAAAATTTAATGTTGGTTCATTCGAACCATATAAACTGATACCCAGAATTCCCATTAATAAAAAAACAGAACTTCCCGCAGTGTACAAAATAAACTTTGTAGCTGAATACAAACGTTTCTTTCCTCCCCACATGGCTAAAAGTAGATAAACGGGAATTAATTCCAATTCCCACATGATGAAAAAAAGTAAAATGTCTCGAGAAGAAAATAGTCCTATTTGACCGCTATACATTGCTAACATCAGGAAATAGAATAATTGGTATTCTCGAGTAACTGGCTGAGCCGCTAACGTGGCTAAAGTGGTGATAAATCCCGTTAGTAAGATAGGTCCTATAGAGAGTCCATCTATTCCGAAGCTCCAGTAAAAATCAAAAAAATTGATCCATTTATAATTCTCCGTCAGTTGGATTAGTGGATCATCCAATTGGAAATGATAACAAAATGCATAGGTTGTTAGAAGGAGATCAATTAAGCATATACAAATGCTATACCACCTAATTACCTTATTTCCCTTATGAGGAAATAAGAAAATTAAAGAACCCCCGACTATTGGCAAAACTACAACTATTGTTAACCAAGGAAAATAATTCGTGATAAAAATAAGATACACTTGGGCCAGAAAAGCCCGCGCTCAAAATAAAATAGAAAAAATCTTTTCTATTTTATTTTGAGCACGGGTTTTTGCCAGTAAAAAAACGTATTCGTGTGGTTTTTTTTGAAACGTATCAATAACCTAGACCCATACTTCGAGTTGTTTCATTCCCTAAATAAACTCGAACACTTAAGAAATCCGTCGGACAAGCGGACTCACATCTCTTACAACCAACACAGTCCTCTGTTCTTGGGGCAGAAGCTATTTGCTTAGCTTTACATCCATCCCAAGGTATCATTTCTAATACATCTGTGGGACAGGCTCGGACACATTGAGTACATCCTATACATGTATCATAAATCTTTACTGAATGTGACATTGTATCTATAGTAATTTTTGAACATCAAAAATGAAAATTATCGATCTAGTAAACTCCTAAATGAATCATATATTTATACACCAGATGAATCAATGATTTGTCAGAATTTTGCTAATCAAAATAGACGTCTAGATAAATTGAAAAGAACGAAGAGAGGAGGGCCAGGATACTTTGATTCCTTATTATTTCGTTTTGCAAACGCAAACATGATCATAAGTTGTGTAGCATACATGCTAATTTGAATTGAGAAATATTACACTATTCAAAATTCTACTTTTGAGTAATTATGATTAATGCTATTTATTCAACAAATTTGATTGATTGATACGGGTTGATTTTCTGTTACGAGAAATTGAAGAAACAATAGCCGGTCCTATAGCTGCTTCAGCGGCTGCAATAGCTATAACAAAAATGGAAAAAATATTTCCTTTTAATTGGCGATT